GGATCATTCAGGAATCGAAGTCGATTTGCTTTATAAAAAGAAGATATCAATGAACTTCTATGAAATGGTTTCACGGGATTCAGCCAATTGTCTCGATCCTGGGATATCATTGAGAAATAGGAATCCGTGTTATCAAAGGATTTCCTGCGATTATTTCTAGTATGGAATGAGTCAATCATCCACTTTGGTATCTTTTTGAACAAAAATGGTAATATTGTTCCTCCATTGATCAAGAATTTCGGTCTTTGGGAAGTATCATGATCATCCAATAAAAATAAAAAGGGTTTCAATTTATTCAAATGAACGATTTGAACACCTATTGATTCTAACAACTGATTGCAGAGTTGATCATTCGGACCTTTCAATTCATAGATGTGGATCTCGGACCTATGAATGGGGATATTCCCGATACTCACAAAGAAAAGGGGAAGTGACTTGGACAAAAAGGGAAGTGACTTGGACAAAAAGAGAAGTGACTTGGACAAAAAGAAACGAAGTGACTTAGACAAATCTTGTTTGTCGATAGCCTCGGACCAATCAATCGAATATTGATTAATACGTAATCGATTGAACACTACTTGAAAACGGTTCTTCTGTTCAGAAACGAAATGTTCCAAATGTTCCTGGAAATTCTTGCTCCCATTGGAACATTTGTATCTATATGCATCAGGATCCCGATTCATGGATCTCTCGGTTCGAGAAATAAGAGGATCAAACCATTTCTTCTGACTCTTTTTCAAATTCGATAAATGTTGGTTGATCGTATATTTCATTATAGTTATATGATTCAGAGTATCATTTCCTATTCGATCCCTTTGAATTCCATATTCGAAGTTGCGATCGGATCTATTCATTAAAAAGAATCGATTCGATACATTTCTTATGTACCCATAGGTGCTATATTGGATTTGAATCAGATTTCGGATCAATCTATATTGATTGACTGCCTCCATTATGTTGTTGCTAGCAAATACCGCTGTTTTTAGTTTTGGATCTTCCAAATCATTCCCGCAGTAGATCCGGACCGATTTTTTTCTGATCCTTCGATAAAAAGATTCATTCTCTTCATAAAAAAGAGGAGGTAGAACCAATAAAGATTTCTTTTTCGATTCATCTCTGGAGTTGAATACCTCATTCAAGAATTTTTTTTGATCCAACCCGTAGGAATCAATAGAAAAGGCAAATCCCCTATGATACACCAGATCCGGCTCGGTTATTGATAGAGTGAATAGATCTGCCATTTCTTGAAATCTCTCTTCTGATTCAAAATCGTGGTGTAACGTGTATCCCCCTTTGTTCCGGTCATGGAATAGATGAAATAAATCAAAAAATGGATTTTTTTTCAAGAATGAAATCTTATTGGAACTGTCCATATCCGGTTCATCCTTCGGAACCATATCACATCCCGGATCTGATGAAATAGGATGAATTGAGACGGTATTTTGTAAATACGTAATTATCTTGAATATATCAACCATTTCTTTATTTTCCGATCGCCTGGAAGGGACAAAAGAAACATCTTGTTTTTTCTTCAAAAATTTCTGATCTCTAGTGGACCTCTCAGTAGGATTCGAACCCAGATGAAGTTCTGACCATCTGTCAGAGAAAAAAGAACGAATTGATCTTGTAGGATTCCCAAGAAATTCTTCGATTTCTTCCGGAAGCAGATGATTATTCATCTGCTTCTCACGTTCCGTGAATAGCCGGGACATTGAGGAAGATCCAAAAAGGCATTTCGGGAATCGATCTGATTCTATCTCTGTTCGTTCCGTTTGAAGAAAGGAAGGATCCAAAAGAATCGATCTTTCTTTTAGTTGCTGAATCTCTGTTTGATCGATCAATGTGTGATATTCCGAATCCTCATTTCTAATGGAATCGAAATGATCTATGGATTGATCAGAAGATCCTTTCAATTGGCTAGAATCCCTTACTTGAACGAAAATAGATCTTGTGGAATCATATTGAATATTTGACAATACATTCCGTACCTTGCTAAAAAACCGATCCTTGTTTACCAACCACACATTGTCTAACCAAATCAAATTCTCTCTCGATACGTTCCTCAAAAAATCCGATTCGTGCTGATTCTTCCCCCAACTAACGAAGAGATCTTGGCGGAATTGCCACATATGAAATTGAGCACAATTTTGCAAAGAAATACCCCACTTGTTTCTCGAGAAGAGATGGGAAACATGCTCAATATCATTTGATTGAATAGTTGCCTCAGCTCCTTGTTGTTTGAAGAAAACCTCCCCTTCAATTGGTCTTTTTTCACGAAAAGCAGACATGAGATAACAAATCAAGTCTTTCCCTAAGATTTCGAATAGCTGTCCCGAATTCAAGTTGATTATGTTTCGCTTCTTCCTCGGAGAAAGACGATCAAACAATTCCCAATCATGGTCCTTGCGGATCGGATCATCCGTATAGGATAAAAAAAGAAACTCCAGATATTTGCTATCTTTCTCTTTGAATGAGATCTCAATTCCAGCTACGGTTTCAT